TTAAAAATAAGCTAAATAAAGCTTTTGGGTTCATACCCCAAATATAAAGGAATCCCCTTTTTTTTAAAAAAAAATAAAGTGCCTGATTAAAGGATTATTCTGATAGGATAAATTAAGTAAATAAATTTTACCTTTATTATATTTTATAGAATTAAACTATATCTAATAGAATCAAAATCTATTGTGCTTCTTACACTAAAATATATATATATATATATATATAAAATAATATACAAATATATTTTTAAATATATAAAAGAAATTATTTCTTATTTTAAATTATTTTAACAATAAACTCATCAAAAATATTTTTTATATTTATTCTATTTATTAGAACTTTAATTTCAATTTCAGCTAATTCATGATTAGGATGTTGAATTGGATTAGAAATTAATTTACTCTCATTTATCCCCCTAATTTCTAATTCAAAAAACTTATTTGCTAATGAAGCATCCCTAAAATATTTCCTAACTCAATCAATCGCCTCTATTAATTTTTTATTTTCTATTTTAATGAAAATAACATTAATAAAAAATTTTGAAATAATATTTTATTTATCAATCATAATTAATTCATCATTATTAATAAAAATAGGATCTGCCCCCTTTCATTTCTGATTTCCAAATATTATTGAAGGATTATCATGATTTAATAATTTTATTTTAATAACATGACAAAAAATTTCCCCTATAATTTTACTTTCTTATTATTTTAATATAAAATATATTATTTTAATTGTAATTTTAAATATTATAATTGGAGCTATTAATGGATTAAATCAAACCTCCTTACGAAAATTAATAGCTTTCTCATCAATTAATAATTTAGGTTGAATACTAATAGCCCTAACTATTAGAGAAAATCTTTGAATTTTTTATATAATTATCTATTCTTCAATTATTAGAATTATTTGTTGATTATTTTATATTTTAAATATATTTTTTATCAATCAAATATATATTAATAATATAAATTTTATAATTAAAATTAATTTAATAATTAATTTTTTATCATTAGGAGGATTACCTCCTTTTATTGGATTTTTCCCTAAATGAATTATTATTAATTTTTTAATTATTAATAATTATTATTTTTTAACTTTTATTTTTATTATAATAAGATTAATCATATTATTTTATTATATTCGAATTATTTATTCATCATTTTTATTTAATTATTTTAAAATTAAATGATTTAAAATTAATATTAAAAATAATTTAATTTTAAGTGTTAATTTTATATCATTTATTTCAATTATAGGAATAATTTTAAGAACTTTTTTTTTTATATAACTTATTTAAAATGTGAAGGTTTTAAGTTAAATTAAACTAATAGTCTTCAAAATTATTTATAAAGAAATATTTCTTTAAGCCTTAATAATTTCCTATTATTACTTAAAATTTGCAATTTTATATCATTTATTTGACTATAAAGCTAATAATAATAATTTAAATTAAATCATAAATTTATATAATAAAAGAAAAATTTTTCGTAAATAAATTTACAATTTATCGCCTATAACTCGGCCATTTTATTTTTAGCGAAAATGATTATATTCTACAAATCATAAGGATATTGGTACATTATATTTTATTTTTGGAATTTGGGCAGGAATAGTAGGAACTTCTTTAAGATTAATAATTCGAGCTGAATTAGGAAATCCTGGATCTTTAATTGGAGATGATCAAATTTATAACACAATCGTTACAGCTCATGCATTTATTATAATTTTTTTTATAGTAATACCTATTATAATAGGTGGATTTGGAAACTGATTAGTGCCTTTAATATTAGGAGCCCCAGATATAGCTTTCCCCCGATTAAATAATATAAGTTTTTGATTATTACCCCCCTCATTAACTCTTTTAATTTCAAGTAGTATTGTAGAAAATGGAGCAGGTACTGGATGAACAGTTTATCCCCCACTCTCCTCTAATATCGCCCATAGAGGAAGTTCTGTTGATCTAGCTATTTTTTCCCTACATTTAGCTGGTATTTCTTCAATTTTAGGTTCTATTAATTTTATTACAACAATTATCAATATACGACTTAATAATATAAGATTTGATCAAATACCTTTATTTGTTTGATCTGTCGGAATTACTGCTTTTTTACTTTTACTATCTTTACCTGTATTAGCAGGAGCTATCACAATATTATTAACAGATCGAAACTTAAATACTTCATTTTTTGACCCCGCTGGAGGTGGAGATCCAATTCTTTATCAACATTTATTTTGATTTTTTGGGCACCCAGAAGTTTATATTTTAATTTTACCTGGATTTGGAATAATTTCACATATTATTTCTCAAGAAAGAGGTAAAAAAGAAACATTTGGATGTTTAGGTATAATTTATGCTATAATGGCTATTGGTTTATTAGGATTTATTGTATGAGCTCACCATATGTTCACAGTAGGAATAGATATTGATACTCGTGCTTATTTTACTTCAGCAACAATAATTATTGCCGTCCCAACAGGAATTAAAATTTTTAGTTGATTAGCAACTTTACATGGAACTCAAATTAATTATAGCCCTTCAATAATTTGAAGTTTAGGATTTGTATTTTTATTTACTGTAGGAGGTTTAACAGGAGTTATTTTATCTAATTCATCTATCGATATTACCCTTCATGATACTTATTATGTAGTAGCTCATTTTCATTATGTTCTCTCTATAGGAGCAGTATTTGCTATTATAGCAGGATTTGTCCATTGATACCCCTTATTTACAGGAATATGTTTAAACCCATATTTACTAAAAATTCAATTTTTTATTATATTTATTGGAGTAAATATAACTTTTTTCCCTCAACATTTTTTAGGATTAGCAGGTATACCTCGTCGTTACTCTGATTATCCAGATTCTTATATTTCTTGAAATATTGTATCTTCTTTAGGGTCTTATATTTCTTTACTAGCTGTAATATTTATTTTAATTATTATTTGAGAATCTTTAATTTCCCAACATAATACTTTATTCTCACTAAATTTATCATCATCTATTGAATGATATCAAAATATACCTCCAGCAGAACATTCTTATAATGAATTACCAATTTTAACTATATTCTAATATGGCAGATTATATGTAATGGATTTAAACCCCATTTATAAAGGTTTATCCTTTTTTTAGAAATGGCAACTTGATCTAATTTTAATCTACAAAATGGAGCTTCTCCTTTAATAGAACAAATTATTTTTTTTCACGATCATACTTTAATTATTTTAATTATAATTACAATTATAGTAGGATATTTAATATTAAATTTATTTTTTAATAAATTTATTAATCGATTTTTATTAGAAGGACAAATAATTGAATTAATTTGAACAATTTTACCTGCAATTACACTAATTTTTATTGCTATACCTTCATTACGATTACTTTATTTATTAGATGATTTAAATAATCCATTAATTACTTTAAAATCAATTGGACATCAATGATATTGAAGTTATGAATATTCAGATTTTAAAAATATTGAATTTGATTCTTATATAATTTCCCAAAATGATATAGAATCTAATAATTTTCGATTACTAGATGTAGATAATCGAATTATTTTACCAATAAATAATCAAATTCGTATTATAATCACCGCTTCTGATGTTATTCATTCATGAACTGTACCTTCATTAGGAGTAAAAGTAGATGCTAACCCAGGACGCTTAAATCAAACTAATTTTTTTATCAATCGACCAGGAATTTTTTTTGGGCAATGTTCTGAAATTTGTGGAGCAAATCACAGTTTTATACCAATCGTAATTGAAAGTATTTCAATTAACAATTTTATCAATTGAATTAATAATTATTCTTCACTAAATGACTGAAAGCAAGTACTGGTCTCTTAAACCATTTTATAGTAAATTAGCAATTACTTTTAGTGAATTTAAAGAATTAGTTAAAAATATAACATAAATATGTCAAATTTAAATTATTATCGTATATAATATTCTTTTATACCTCAAATAATACCAATTAATTGATTTATTTCATTATTTTTTTTTATTCTTATTATTATTATATTTAATATAATAAATTACTATATTTTTTTATATAAATTTAATGTAAAAAATAATTTAAATAAATTTAATAATATAAAAAATTACCATTGAAAATGATAACAAACTTATTTTCAATTTTTGACCCATCAACTAACATTTTTAATTTATCAATTAACTGAATTAGAACATTATTAGGAATTATATTTATTCCTTGTAGATTTTGATTAATTCCTAATCGATATCAACTATTTTGAAATTTTTTCTTAATTAAATTACATAATGAATTTAAACAATTATTAAAAAATAATTACTTTAGAGGATCAACTTTTATTTTCATTTCAATATTTTCATTTGTTTTATTTAATAATTTATTAGGATTATTTCCTTATATTTTTACTAGAACTAGTCATTTAACATTAACTTTAAGAATTTCATTACCATTATGATTAAGATTTATAATTTATGGATGATTAAATAATACACAACATATATTTATTCATATAATCCCCCAAGGAACTCCATATATTTTAATACCATTTATAGTTATTATTGAAACAATTAGTAATGTAATCCGACCTATAACTTTAGCTGTACGATTAACAGCCAATATAATTGCAGGACACTTATTAATAACTCTTTTAAGAAGAACCGGTATTAATATACCTAACTATTTAATTATCATACTTATTGCAATTCAAATTTTATTAATAATTTTAGAATCTGCAGTAGCAGTTATTCAGTCTTATGTTATTGCAATTTTAAGAACTTTATATTCTAGAGAAGTAAATTAATAATGAAAATAAGACACAATCACCCATTTCATTTAGTAGATTTTAGTCCATGACCTTTAACAGGAGCAATAGGATTATTAACTTTAACAACAGGAATAATTAAATGATTCCATAATTTTAATATAAATTTAATTTTCTTAGGGTATATCATTATTTTATTAACTATATATCAATGATGACGAGATATTTGTCGAGAAGGAACATTACAAGGTAAACATACAATTTTAGTTACCAAAGGATTACGATGAGGAATAATTTTATTTATTGTATCAGAAATTTTTTTCTTTTTATCTTTTTTTTGAGCATTTTTCCACAGAAGTTTATCCCCTAATATTGAAATTGGAGCTACTTGACCTCCTTTAAGTATTATTCCATTTAACCCATTTCAAATTCCTTTATTAAATACTACTATTTTAATTAGATCAGGAATTTCAGTAACTTGAGCACATCATGCTCTAATAATAAATAATAAATCACAAACTACACAAGGACTATTTATTACAATTATATTAGGAATTTATTTTTCAATCTTACAAGCATATGAATATTTAGAAGCCCCATTTACTATTGCAGATAGTATTTATGGATCAACTTTTTTTATAGCTACAGGATTTCATGGTATTCATGTATTAATCGGAACAATATTTTTATTTGTATGTTTAATTCGAAATTTAAATAATCATTTTTCAAAAAATCACCATTTTGGATTTGAAGCTGCAGCTTGATATTGACATTTTGTAGATGTAGTATGATTATTCTTATACATTTCAATTTATTGATGAGGAAATTAACTATTTATATAATATATATAGTATATTTGACTTCCAATCAAAAAGATTAATAATTTTTTAATATAAATAATTATTTTAATATTAAACTTATCAATAATAATTATTTTAATTTCTAATATTATAATATTTTTATCAATTATTTTAAGAAAAAAATCAAATATAGATCGAGAAAAATGTTCACCATTTGAATGTGGATTTGACCCAAAATCCTCAGCCCGAATTCCATTTTCTTTACATTTTTTCTTAATCACAATAATCTTTTTAATTTTTGATGTAGAAATTGCTTTAATTTTCCCAATTATCCCCTTATTTAAATTAGTAAATTTTATTAGATGAACAAAAATTAGTTTATTATTTATTATCATTTTATTAATTGGAATTTATCATGAATGAAATCAAAATATACTTAATTGAACAAACTAAGGATTATAGTTTATAAAAACATTTGATTTGCATTCAAAAAATATTAATTAATTTAATTTATCTTAAATAAGAAGCAAAATTGCATTTAATTTCGACTTAAAAGATAGAGAATAATAACTCCTTATTTAAAATATAAATTAATTGAAACCAAAAAGAGGTATATCACTGTTAATGATAAAATTGAATAAAAATTCCAATTAAGAAATATAACTAAATTAAGCTGCTAACTTAATTTTTAGTGGTTAAATTCCATTAATATTTCTTTAAATATTATTTATTAGTTTAATAAAAACATTACATTTTCATTGTAAAAATAAAAAAATTTTTTATAAATAATTTTTTTTATTTAAAGATAAATATATCTCCTTAATATCTTCAATATTATACTCTATATAAGCTATTTAAATTAAAATATTATTAATAAAAATAATCTAATTATAATTCATAAAATAAATCTATATAAATAAATTTTTAAATTATTTATATAAAAAATATTAGTTAATACACTATAATTTTTTAAAATATCAATAAATCCAACTCCTCTATAAACTTCACTTCAACCAAAATCAATATTTTTAGATAAATTATAACCTAAATTAAGAAAATTATAAGTAATACCATAAGTTCTTAAATTTGGTATAAATCATATCATACATAAAAAATTTCTTAATTTATAAGTTAAAATAAACTTATTATATATATATAAATTAGAAATTCTAAAAAAATAACCTATAATCCCTCCAATAAATCTAACATAAATAACTATTATTTTTATATTAAAAGGTAAATAAATTATATAAGGATAATAAAAAATCAATCATATTAATATACTACCTCTTAAAACTCTCATAAATAATAAAATAAACATTCTTTTTAATATAACATAATCTTCTTCATATAAATTATAAATAGAAATCAAATTATAATCATTAATTATTAAATATATTATTAAACGTAAAGTATAAAATATAGTTAAACCAGTAGAAACATAATATATAAAAAAAACTAAAAAATTTAAATTTCTAAATCTTACTATTTCTAAAATTATATCCTTAGAATAAAATCCAGCTAAAAAAGGAATACCACATAAAGCTAAATTAGAAATATTTATACATAAAGAAGTTAAAGGAATAAAAAATCTAACTCCCCCTATATAACGAATATCTTGTATATCATTTATTAAATGAATAATTATACCTGCACATATAAATAATAAAGCTTTAAATATAGCATGAGTTAATAAATGAAAAAAAGCTAAAATAGGAAATCCTATTCTTAAAATTCTCATTATTAAACCTAACTGACTTAAAGTTGATAAAGCAATAATTTTTTTTAAATCAAATTCATAATTAGCACAAATTCCAGCTATAAATATAGTTAATATAGATAATAATAATAAAATCTTAAAAAAAAATATATCCAATAATAAATTATTAAAACGAATTAATAAATAAACCCCAGCAGTAACTAATGTAGAAGAATGAACTAGAGCTGAAACAGGAGTAGGAGCAGCTATAGCTGCAGGTAATCATGAACTAAAAGGAATTTGAGCTCTTTTAGTTATTGCAGCTAAAATAATTATTCTACCAACTATTTTTATTTCAAAATCATTTACTATTAAATCTATATAAAAAATATAATTTCAACTACCATAATTTATTATTCAAGAAATAACTATTAAAATAAAAACATCCCCAATACGATTAGATAAAGCTGTTAATATACCAGCATTATAAGACTTTAAATTTTGATAATAAATTACTAAACAATAAGAAACTAAACCTAATCCATCTCAACCTAATAAAATTCTAATAATATTAGGTCTAATAATTAATAATAATATAGAAAAAACAAATAAAAGCACTAATCTAATAAAACGAATTAAATTTAATTCAGATTTTATATATCTCTTTCTATAATAAATAACAACAGAAGAAATTAAAGAAACAAATATTATAAATAACAAAGATATTCAATCCAATAAAATAGATATTATAATACTCAAAGAATTAAAAGAAATGATCTCTCACTCTAAAATAATAACTATATTATTTATAATAAAATAAATACTAAAAAATAAATTAATTATTCTAAAAAAAAACAAAAAAAAAAACCAAATAAAACAAATTGAATTTTTTATAAAAATAATCTAAAATGAATTTATTCATATCTTTGACTCCACAAATCAATATTTTTTCTAAACTATTTAAATAAAATCAAATTATTCTATAATCAATCTTTAAAATTAAAATATTTAAAGGTAATCAATGTAATATTAATATTAAATATTCCCGAGAAACACCAGTATAATATCTATAAACTCCATAATAATATTTTCCATGTTGAGTAAAAGAATATAAATATAAACTATAACCTGCTCTAAAAAAAGAAATTAAAATTAATAAAATCATAGAAAGTCAAGATCAACTTATTATACTATTAATTAAACTAATTTCACCTATTAAATTTAAAGTTGGAGGACAAGCTATATTAGAAGATAATAATAAGAATCATCATAAACTTATAGAAGGTATAAAATTTATTAACCCCTTATTAATAAATAATCTTCGACTATGAAGTCGCTCATATATAATATTAGCTAAACAAAATATCCCAGAAGAACATAAGCCATGCCCAATTATTAAAACAAAAGAACCTAAATACCCCCAATAATTTATAGTTATAATCCCACAAATAACAAGTCTTATGTGAGCTACAGAAGAATAAGCAATTAAAGACTTAATATCAACTTGACAAAAACATTTTAATCTAATGTAAAACCCACCCAATAAACTAATAACAATTCAAAGATAATTAAACTTTAAATTAATTTGTTGAATAAAAATTATTAATCGTAATAACCCATAACCACCTAACTTTAATATTACCCCAGCTAAAATTATAGAACCAGAAACAGGAGCTTCTACATGAGCTTTTGGCAATCATAAATGAACAAAATATATCGGTATTTTTACTAAAAAAGCTATAATTATAGAAAAATATAATAATAATAAATTTAAATTAAAAAACTTTAAAAAATAAATAATTATACAATTTATATTATTAAAAATATAAAAAATACCTATTAATAAAGGTAAAGAAGCAAATAAAGTATAAAACAAAAGATATATCCCCGCTTGAATTCGCTCAGGTTGATATCCTCAACCAATAATTAATAGTAAAGTAGGGATTAATCTACCCTCAAAAAAAATATAAAATATAAACATATTTATTGAACTAAAAGTTAAAAATAATATAATCAATAAAAAAATAATATTAAATAAAAAAAAATTAATATAATAATTTTCTTTATATAAATTTTCTCTTGCTATAATTATTAAAATAATAATTCAAATTCTTAATAAAATTAAACCATAAGATATTAAATCTACAGATAAAAAATAACTCATATTACAAAAATTATAAATTTTAATATTTAAATTTATAAACATTAATATTATTATTATTAATATTATTTGAACCATTCAAAATATATTTTTTATAAAACAAAAAGGAAATATAAAAAATATTATAAACAAAAATTTTATCATTTAAATATTTCTATTAAATTATTTTAACTAATTATAATAAATTAAATCTTTGAAAATAATCATTACCATGAGTTCGAATTAAAGAAACTAAAACAGATAAACCTAAAGCACCTTCACAAACAGAAAAAACTAAAAAAACTATTAATATATATATATCATAACCTAATATTATAATATAAAATAAAAAAAAAAAAAAAATTCTCAAAACAATAAATTCTAAGCTTAATAAAACAATTAACAAATGTTTATGTTTTAAAACAAAAAGTAAATTCCCAATAATATATATAAAAATAAAAATACTTATATTTAAAATTATCATTAATAAGTTTTTATAATTTAAATAAAAATATTGGTCTTGTAAATCAAAAATAAGTATAATACTTTAAAAACTTCAAAAAAAAAGAAACTTCTTTATCTATAATCTCCAAAATTATTATTTTTATAAACTATTCTTTGATTTGAAATAACAAAAATATTTTTATCTATAATAATCATATTAAATTCTATTAATATATTTTTCCTAAATAATCCATTGTCTATAGGATTATTAATTTTAATTCAAACATTAATAACCTGCATATTATCAGGAATAATAATTAAAACTTATTGATTTTCTTATATTTTATTTTTAACTTTTTTAGGGGGACTATTAGTATTATTTATTTATGTTTCAAGAATTGCATCTAATGAATTATTTATTATAAATTTAAATTCAAAAATTTATTTATTAATATCTATTTTTATTACAATTATTATAATAATTATCTATAATAAAAACTTACTATGATGAAATATAAATCATAATTATGATATAAATAAATTTTTTAATAAATTCTTATTATATAACATAGAAAATAAAATTAATTTAAATAAATTATATAATAATTACAATTTAATAATAATAATATTATTAGTTATTTATCTCTTTATTACTTTAGTAGTGGTAGTCAAAATCACTAATATTTCATTTGGTCCAATTCGAGCATCATTTTAAAATAATTTATAAATGATAAATAATAAATATAACCAACTACGAAAAAATCACCCCATTATTAAAATTATCAACAATTCATTAATTGATTTACCTTCCCCCTCTAATATTTCTAGATGATGAAATTTTGGATCTTTATTAGGATTATGTTTAATTATTCAAATTATAACAGGATTATTTCTAACAATATATTATACAGCCAATATTGAATTAGCATTTTATAGAGTAAATTACATTTGTCGAAATGTAAATTATGGTTGATTAATTCGAACCTTACATGCAAATGGAGCATCATTTTTTTTTATTTGCATTTATTTACATATTGGACGAGGAATATATTATGAATCTTATAAATTAAAATATACATGAATAGTAGGTGTAATTATTTTATTTTTATTAATAGCAACAGCTTTTATAGGATATGTTTTACCTTGAGGACAAATATCTTTTTGAGGAGCAACAGTAATTACCAACTTATTATCTGCCATTCCTTATTTAGGATCAATATTAGTTAATTGAATTTGAGGGGGATTTGCAGTAGATAATGCTACTTTAACACGATTTTATACTTTCCATTTTCTTTTACCTTTTATTATCATAATAATAACAATAATTCATTTAATTTTTTTACATCAAACAGGATCAAATAATCCATTAGGTTTAAATAGTAATTTAGATAAAATTCCATTTCACCCATTTTTCGTATATAAAGATTTAATTGGATTTATTATTATAATTTTTATATTAGTAATATTAACACTAACAAACCCATATATACTAGGAGATCCAGATAATTTCATTCCAGCAAATCCATTAGTAACCCCTATTCATATTCAACCGGAATGATATTTTTTATTTGCTTACGCTATTTTACGATCCATTCCCAATAAATTAGGAGGAGTAATTGCTCTAATTATATCAATTTTAATTTTAATTACACTACCATTTACATATAATAAAAAAATTCAAGGAATACAATTTTATCCTATTAATAAATTATTATTTTGATCTTTAATTATAATAATTATACTATTAACATGAATTGGGGCACGACCTGTAGAAGAACCATACATTATTACAGGACAATTATTAACTATTTTATATTTTTCTTATTTTATTTTAAATCCTATTATTAATAAAATATGAGACAATTTATTATTTAATAATAATTAATTAATGAGCTTGTGAAGCATTTGTTTTGAAAACTTAAGAAAGAATTTTATAATTCTATTAATTTTATACTAAAAATAATTAAATTATAAAATAATTTTTACACTTAAAAAAAACAATAAAAAATTTAATGAAATTGGTAAATATCTTTTTCAAGCTAAATATATCAATTTATCATATCGATAACGAGGTAATGTCCCCCGAACTCAAATAAATAAAAAAGATAAAAAAACAACTTTAAAATAAAAAACTAATCTTATAATATAACCCCCTATATATAATAAAACAAATAAAAATCTTATAAATAAAATTCTAGAATATTCAGCTAAAAAAATTAAAGCAAATCCCCCTCTTCTATATTCAATATTAAACCCAGAAACTAATTCTCTTTCCCCCTCAGCAAAATCAAAAGGAGTTCGATTAGTTTCAGCTAATATAGAAGAAATTCAACATAATCTTAAAGGAAATATTATAAATATAAATCAAATATTAACCTGAAAAAAAAAAAAATTAAGTAAATTAAAATCCATAATCATAATAATACTAGATATTAAAATTAAAGCTAAACTGACTTCATAAGAAATAGTTTGAGCAACTGCTCGAAGACCCCCTAATAAAGCATAATTAGAATTTGAAGATCAACCAGCAACTATAACTGTATAAACCCCTATTCTAGTACAACATAAAAAAAATAAAATACCTAAATTAAATCTTACTAAATTAAAATAATAAGGTACTAATACTCAAATTAATAAAGATAATAAAAATCTAATTACAGGAGAAAAATAATAAGAAAAATAATTAGAAAAATTTGGGTAAGTCTGTTCCTTAGTAAATAATTTAATAGCATCAGAAAAAGGCTGTAAAATACCAATTAAACCAACTTTATTAGGACCTTTTCGAATTTGAATATAACCTAAAACCTTACGCTCTAATAAAGTCAAAAAAGCTACCCCAATTAAAACCCCAATAATCATAATTAATAAACCTAAAAATATAACATAAATATCTTTTAATAACATTTACTATCTATATAATTTAATTTATATATTTATGATTTCTAAAACCACCACATATTCTCTGCCAAAATAGTTTTATTTATCATAATATTATATAAATAAATAATATTCTTTATATATATATATATATATATATTAAAATTATTAAGATTCTTAAAATAAATTTAATTTTAATATTTATTCCTTTCGTACTAAAATATATTATTTTTTAAAAGATAGAAACCAACCTGGCTCACACCGGTTTGAACTCAGATCATGTAAGATTTTAATGATCGAACAGATCAAATTTTTAAACTTCTACATTTAAAATTTATCTTAATCCAACATCGAGGTCGCAAACTCTTTTTCTTATTTGAACTAAAAAAAAAAATTACGCTGTTATCCCTAAGGTAATTTTTTCTTTTAATCAATATTATTGGATCAAATAATCACTTATTTATGTTAAACGAAAATAAAAAGTTAATTATATTTTTATATCACCCCAACAAAATAAAAAAATAAATTTTTATATTAATCTTAAAAATAATATTAATTTAATATTTTATAAAACTCTATAGGGTCTTCTCGTCTTTTTAAATTATTTCAACTTTTTAATTGAAAAATTAAATTATATAAATTAATAAAAAGACAGTCAATATTTCATCCAATCTTTCATACAAGTCATCAATTAAATGACTAATGATTATGCTACCTTTGTACAGTCAAAATACTGCAGCCCTTTAATTAAAAATCAGTGGGCAGATTAGACTTTAAATTATAAATCAAAAAGACATGTTTTTGATAAACAAGTGAATATTAAAATTTGCCGAATTCCTATTTATTAATTAAAAAAAAAAATAAAATTACTAATTTTAATTATATACTAATTTTATCATTATAACTAAATTTTTTTAAATTTAATTTATTTTTTTATAAAAATATAAATAAAAATTAAATTTTATATTTAAATGAAATTATTTATAATAAAATAAAATTTATTAACAATTTAAATTATAAAATTTTCAAAAATATTTTAAAATATCTAATATTATATAAATTTAATTTAAAGCTTATCCCTTAAAATATAAAATTTTATATAAAAAATAATTAATTAAATTATTATTATTTAACTATAAAATTTAAAATTAAATTTTTTTCTAAAAAAACTAGATATATTTAAAAACGATTAACATCTCATTTCAAATTAATTATTAAAAATATTTTTGCAACAATAACTTTATTAATTAATTATCTCTTTTAAATTCGAGAAATTTAAATTTTTACCCTAAAAAAATTTAATAAACTCTGATACACAAGATACAATAAATTAAATTTACTTTATAAATAATTTATATTTAAAATATTTCAAAATTCTCTCACAATACTAATATACTATAAAATTAATAATTTTTTCAATTAAAATACTTTAACCCCCATTAAATTATTTTAATATTAAAACTATTTTTTTTAATTATTAATTTATTAATTATTCCCCCCAAATTAATTAAATTAAATTAATATCTTTTCAATGTAAATGAAATACTTACCAAGCTCTAATTTGATCTTTCTAGAAACACTTTCCAGTACCTCTACTTTGTTACGACTTATTTCAATTTTTATTTATATTTTATTAAATATAATTTTTAAATTTATATATTTATATGAAAGCGACGGGCAATATGTACATATTTTAATTTTTAATCATTTTATTAAATTAAATAAAATTACATTTAAATCCAATTTCAATCAATTATTAAAAATTAACATTCACCTAAATATATTTATTGTAATCCATTATATTCTTAATTATAATCTGCATCTTGATCTGATTTAATTTTTTTTTAAAATTTAAAATATTATATATTATTAAAAAATATTTTTTTAACAACGATATACAAAATTATAAATTAAGTAAATTTAATCGTGGATTATCAATTATTAAACAGATTCCTCTAAATGAACTAAAATACCGCCAAATTATTTAAGTTTCAATAAATAAATTTATCTACTATTTTAGTATTATTATTTTATTATTTCAATAATAGGGTATCTAATCCTAGTTTTAAATAAAAATTTATTAAATCATAAATCCTAATTAATTTTTATTAAATTAAAATTTCACCTAATAATTTATAATTTTAATTAAATAATAATTATTTATTAATTACTAAAAAAATTTATATCAATATTTGTTTAACCGCAACTGCTGGCACAAAATTTGTTATTAAATTATTATATTACTAAATCTTAATTTCTTAAATTTTTAATTCTAATTACTACAAAATATAATTAATTATTATTAAAATAATTAAAATCTAACACTAAAATTTATATGTAAAATAAATAATAAATAAATTTTTTAAACCATAAAAAATTTATTTATATATACAATTTTACAAATAGAATTTTTTTTTTTTTTTTTTATATTAAAATTTTATATAAAATTATATTATATAATAATTAAATAATAATATTAATTATTTTACTGTTAAATTAATGTATTATTAATATTAATAATATATTAAATATTTAATATATCATTATTATTATAAATATTTTATAATAATAATAATATATTTAAATTTTTATATTAATATTATATTTAAATTTTTATTACTACTATTAATAAAATTTATAATTAAATTAAAATTATTAATATAAATTATTAAACAATTAATAATCTCTTTTATTTTTTCCTTAATATTTAATTTAAATACAATATTTAAAATTTAAACAATATATATTCTATAGATAATATAATAATTAAATAATAATATTAATTATTTTACTGTTAAATTAATGTATTATTAATATTAATAATATATTAAATATTTAATATATCATTATTATTATAAATATTTTATAATAATAATAATATATTTAAATTTTTATATTAATATTATATTTAAATTTTTATTACTACTATTAATAAAATTTATAATTAAATTAAAATTATTAATATAAATTATTAAACAATTAATAATCTCTTTTATTTTTTCCTTAATATTTAATTTAAATACAATATTTAAAATTTAAACAATATATATTCTATAGATAATATAATAATTAAATAATAATATTAATTATTTTACTGTTAAATTAATGTATTATTAATATTAATAATATATTAAATATTTATATTAATATTATGAGATATATAAATATTTATACTTATAATATGACCATAGTTCATAAATTTACATTAAAAAAAAAG